AAGGCATAGTAATTTAATATAAAATACTGGTCTTGTAAATCAGAAATAAGTTACACTTCTAAGCCATATAAACCTTGGGTAAGGTAAATAAATTATAAAAGTGTTTTTTCTTTTAATTTTCTTCTTTAATATAGTATTTGTATTCTCCTTTCACCCTTTAGGTATAATCTTTATCCTTATCGCCCAGACTATCTTAATTTCTATAATGATTTTTAGCCTCTGTAATTTTCCTTGATTTTCCTATACTCTAATTCTTGTATTTTTAGGAGGGATACTAGTACTTTTTACTTATATAGCAAATATTGCCTCAAATGAAAAGTTTTCTCCTAAGTTTTCTCCTTATAACCTTTTATTATTCTCTGTTCCTATATTTTTAATTCTCCCAGGAATAGTGGATACCCCGGGTAGAAATTTAAAAACAGCTACTGAAGAATCATTACTGGGGTTATCAGCTGTAAAGATTTTCGAAAGTACTCTTCTTCCTCTAGTATCCCTAATGGCAGCTCTTATTATTTTGACTTTACTAGCAGTAGTAAAAGTTAGTAAAGTTGATAAAGGTCCTATTCGAATTGAATAATGTTCATTCCTTTACGTAAGTCCCACCCCATTCTAAAAATTATAAATGGGGTAATTATTGATCTTCCTTCTCCTACTAACATTTCTTATATATGAAACTTCGGGTCACTTCTTGGACTCTGTTTAGGGGTACAAATTGTTACAGGTCTATTTCTTTCAATACACTTCGCCTCAGATATTGAAATTGCATTCTCTTCCGTTATTCATATTATACGAGATGTAAATAGTGGATGATTAATCCGAACCTTGCACGCTAATGGGGCCTCATTCTTCTTTATTTGTATTTATATACATATTTCCCGAGGAATCTATTATGGATCTTACAAAATATTTCATACTTGAATAACTGGAGTAGTTATTCTATTCCTCACTATGGCTACTGCTTTTGTAGGTTATGTATTACCTTGGGGGCAGATATCTTTCTGAGGGGCAACAGTTATTACTAATTTATTTTCAGCTATCCCTTACATTGGGTCTTCTATCGTTGAATGGATATGAGGAGGATTTGCTGTTGACAATGCTACTCTAACTCGATTTTTTGCACTCCATTTTCTTCTCCCATTTGTTATTGCTGCTATAGCTGGAGCTCATTTACTATTTCTACATCAAACGGGTTCTAATAATCCCTTAGGAGTCGATAGAGATATAGATAAAATACCTTTCCACCCCTACTTCTCTTTCAAAGATTTGATAGGATTTTTCTTTTTAATTTTATTTCTTACAGGTATCACTCTGCTCACTCCTTATTATCTGGGGGATCCTGATAATTTTATCCCTGCCAATCCTTTAGTAACTCCTGAGCATATCAAACCTGAATGATATTTTTTATTTGCTTACGCCATTCTACGTTCTATTCCTAATAAATTAGGAGGGGTTATTGCTCTAGTTGTAGCGGTTGCTATCCTTGCTATTCTTCCTTTTACTAATGTTAGAAATTTCCGATCTGTTTCCTTTTATCCTCTTTCAAAAATCTTATTCTGAAGGTTTATTAGTATTTCTCTATTATTAACGTGAATTGGAGGTCAGCCAGTAGAAGACCCTTATGTAGAAGTAGGTCAATTACTAACGGTTTTATACTTCTCTTATTTCATTGTCTCCCCAACTTTAAATCTAGTTTGAGACTTTATTATAGAAAAAAAGTATTAAAATGGCTGACAGGAAAGTATATGTTTTGAAAACATACAATAAAGGTTCGAATCCTTTTTTTAATTTTCTAATATTATTACAATAGTGAGAGTATTCTTAATACATTATTTACTCTATCAAAGTAACCCTTTTATCAGGCACCTCACTAAAGAGGTAAATACCGTAGTTAGATTTACAATCTAATGCCTAAATCTCAGCCACCTTTAATTTCTAAGTAAAGGTAATCGAACTTTTTTGTCTTTGCAAAACAATATTTTTTATAAATTACTTTACCAAATGATGCATATAAACTTTACTACTATATACACAAATAAAATATGTAAGGTAAATGGTAAAATTCTTTTTCAAGCTAGCCCTATTAATTTATCATAACGATAACGAGGGAGAGTCCCCCGTAACCATAAAACTAAAAATACCAATAATGTAGTCTTTAGAAAATAAAATAGATCTAAATTACCCCCTAAAAATAATCTTACTATAACTGCTCTTATAACAATAATTATTGTATACTCTCCTAAAAATAACAGAGCAAATCCTCCCGCTCTATACTCTACATTGAAACCTGAAACTAATTCTGATTCTCCTTCAGCAAAATCAAAGGGAGTACGATTTATCTCAGCTAAACAGGATACTACTCAAATTAGAGATAGAAAGTAGAATATAAAAAATATATAAACTGGGTTCTGAACCTCCACAAATTCCTCTATAGAGTAGTAACCTACAAAGACAATAAAACTTAATAAAATTAAAGCTAGGCTTACCTCGTAAGAGATAGTTTGAGCTACTCCTCGTAGACCCCCTAAAAGAGCATATTTAGAATTAGAGGATCAACCTGCGATTATTAAAGGATAGACCCCTAAACTTAGTACTCTCAAAAAGAAAAATATTCTGTAGTTAAAATCTAAAAACCCAGTAGTGTAAGGTATAATACATCACAATACTAAAGCTAAAAAAAATATTATAACAGGGGATAAAAAATATGGAATATAATTTGAAACATTTATTCAGGTTTGTTCCTTAGTAAATAATTTAATAGCGTCAGAAAATGGTTGGAGAATACCTGAAAATCCTACTTTATTAGGGCCTTTTCGAATCTGGACATACCTTAAAACTTTACGTTCAAATAAAGTTAAAAAAGCCACAGAGATTAATACACAAATTAAGACAATAATGTAATGAATAACTAAAATTGTAAATTAAAAGTTTTAACTTTTATGGACAGATCCTAAATCTGTTACATTTCATCTGCCAAATTTACTTTTATATATTTTAGTGATACTCTTTTACAAACAAAATTTTGTAATTTACCAATCCTTTCGTACTAAGTAAAAATTTCAATAATAAAAGATAGAAACTAACCTGGCTCACGCCGGTCTGAACTCAGATCGTGTAAAATATTATTGGTCGAACAGACCATAAGCTGTAACTTCTGCACTACAGTTAAATTTTAGTCCAACATCGAGGTCGCAAACCTATCTGTCGATTTGAACTCTTAAGATAGATTACGCTGTTATCCCTGAAGTAATTTTTTCATTTAATCTTTATAAAGGATCATATTATTCTTTCTTAAAAGTTTTTAATAAAAAAAAGTTATATATATTTTAATGTCGCCCCAACTAATCTATTAAAAAAATAAAATTATGTTATTTTAAATTTAAATTTATTTTTATAGTAAAATTTTACAGGGTCTTCTCGTCTTTTTATATTATTTGAGTATTTTCACCCAAATTATAATTTAAATTTTTATTCCTAAAAAAGTTGCTTTTTCGTTTGACCATTCATTCCAGTTTTCAATTAAAAAACTAATTATTATGCTACCTTAGCACAGTCAAAATACTGCGGCTCTTTAAAATTTCAGTGAGCAGGTCTTACCTTTTTATAAAAAGGAAATGTTTTTGTTAAACATTCGAAAAGCTGTTTTGCCGAATTTTTGAGAAAAATATTATACATAAACTTCTAAACTTTATTTTATTACAATATTATACAAAATTTCTACTTATAAAACCATTATTTCTAAAGTAATATAATTTTACCATTTATATTCCTAACAAAAAAAACATACATAAATCACAAACAAATTTTTATTATTTATAAAAATTTAGTATAGCTAATTTAAAGCTTATTAAAAAGATTTTTCAAAAATATGTTATTTATTAAATTAGAGCTGATCCCCTAATTTCTAGAGTTATTTTTAAGTATAAAATGTAATTTTACAACCCAAATAATAATCTAACCTATGGTTATTTAGGAAATAACTAGATAACTGTACAATTGAATAGCATATTACCTCCATAAATTTTTAATTAAACTTTTTGAAACAAATACTAACAAAATTTATAGCTCTTGTACTTTCTAGATAAATATTATTTATAAAATTAGGTTTAACCTGATACAAAAGGTACCAATTTTACTGTACTATTTTACAATTTTATTTTCAATTATTTCAATTTTCCTTTACAGTACTTTTACTCTATTGTTTAGAAAAAAATTTTTTAAAATTTTACTTTATACATTAAATTTTAAAATTCGATTTTTAAAACAAATTTAGTTTTTGAAAACCTTGGATTACCAAGAATCTTTTCAGTGTAAATGAAATGCTAAAAGCTTGTTTTCACCAAGTACAACTTCCGTTACACTTACCTTGTTACGACTTATCTCTTAAATGAGAGCGACGGGCGGTTTGTACACAAGATATTTCTTAAATCAGTACTTCATTTAAAATACTTACCATTAAATCCTTCTTTAATACCCTTCTAATTTATAAATCCGCTTTATTCATTTAATTGTAACCCATCTCTTTCTATTTTATTAGCTACACCTTTACTTGAAGTAAAAATTTTTTATTTTATTAATAATATCTTATAAAATTTAATTGACAACAGCGGTATGTAAACTGAATAACAAAAAATAGTAAGATAAATTGTGTAATATCATTAATAGGACAGGTTCCTCTAATCAGGTATCTTGCCGCCAAATCCAATAAATTTTATTATTATTATTACTCTTAGAAATATTATATATTAGTAACTGGGTATCTAATCCAGGTCCTTAAGATATATGTTGTACTAGTTATTGTAATAGTCTTATCTATTAATAATTTTACCTATTTAATAAAGCAAACTTAAGTAATTACTCTAGTATTTTCTAATATAACTATTTTAACTTTATAATATTGTATGACCGCAGATGCTGGCACAATAATTTTCTTTATATCTATTTCTTTCTAACTCAAATTATAATTTATAATTTAATTTAACCCACTGAGCCTACCTAATAAACTTTTAATTTTCTATTTTCTTTAGTACTAATACATGTGAGAAAGAAATTTAGTTAAATATACAACCTGGATCTAATTGTTAAAACAACTTTAGTAATTTTTTATAAATAAAAATGTTAATAAACAAACCAAATCTAAAAATATTTTTAAATTAAGTACTACAATATTATAAAGAATAAAAAAAAAAAACACTTTTACAAAATATGAATCCTTTTTTAGAGGAGATGATGGCTAGAAATTAAAGGGTAATCCCCCATTTCCCTAGTAAATTAACATTTAATATAATCTTTATATATTTAATTTATGTATAATAATTTAATTACTTTTTAATATTTAATTTTTGAATATTTAATTATGTACATAATTAAAATTATAAAATTTTATATTTTTATAAAAAAAAAAAATATTTAAATATATAAAAATAAGTTTTTTTAATAAATATATTTAAATTTATCTAAATTATAAAATTATACTTTAAGTTTAAATTAAATTATTTTTAAGACCAAAAAAAAGTATAATTTATAAAAAGGTAAGCTAATTTAAGCTTTTGGGCTCATACCTCAACGATAGTTAAAAAACTCCTTTTTATTGAACTATTATTTTTTTCCTCTATTTTATATATTTTTTTTATTTATAAGGACTTTTATAGTACTTTCTTCCTCTTCTATAATTGTTTTATGGTTAGGGTTAGAAATTAATCTAATATCTTTTATTCCTTTAATTTTTATTTTAGGGAGAGGAAAAGGGAATTCCGAAGCAATTGTTAAATATTTTTTAATTCAGGCAATTTCATCTTCTTTGATCTTATTTTTATTTATATGGAGATTTATATATTCTAACTATAGACTTTGAATTTCTAAAGAGATCATTATTAGTATATCGTTAGCAATAAAAGTAGGATTAGCCCCTTTTCATTTCTGATTCCCAGAAGTTATAAGTGGAATGGATTGAATTGGTAGACTTTTAATTATAACTTGACAAAAGATTTCGCCTTTGTACATTCTATCAATAGTTTTTGATCAAAATTTTTTAATATTTATAGGAGTCTGCTCAGCTTTGACAGGAGCTATTATAGGTTTAAGGCAAGTTTCATTACAGAAAATTTTAGCTTTTTCTTCAATTTCACATTTGGGTTGAATTAGGATTATTTTATCTTTAAGTTCTTTGAATTGAATTTTTTATTTATCTATTTATATCCTAGTAAGATTAATTACTTGTCTTTGTTTATGATTTTTAAACTTTTTTCATTTATCTCAGATTTTTTATGAAGAAAATATAAGGGTTAAATTTTTAGTTTTTATAAATTTATTATCTACTGGGGGGTTACCTCCTCTTTTAGGTTTTAGAGCTAAACTAGTAGCTTTTAAAGAGCTATACAGTTATACCCCTCTACTATTAGTACTTATTTTAAGAAGACTTTTAACCTTATATTTTTATACACGTATTTGTATCTCTAGGTTTACAATATCAAATCTTAGTTTAAATTTTTTAAAGGTAGATAAAAATAGAGTTAGTTGGTTATTTTTATCACTTAATATCGTAATCACCTTTTTAGGTATTTTGCCCGTTTTATATTTTTTATAATGTTTTAGGTTAAGTAAACTTTAAGCCTTCAAAGTTTAAGATAAAAATTATTTTTAAACATTAATAAAACTACAACAATGATTATTTTCAACGAACCATAAAGACATTGGTACACTATATCTAATATTTGGAGCTTGATCTGCCATAGTGGGTACAGCTTTAAGGATATTAATTCGAGCTGAACTAGGACAACCTGGAAGTCTAATTGGAGACGACCAAATTTATAACGTTATTGTTACTGCCCATGCATTTATTATAATTTTTTTTATAGTGATGCCTATTATAATTGGAGGGTTTGGTAACTGACTTTTGCCATTAATATTAGGAGCGCCAGATATGGCTTTCCCTCGATTAAATAATATAAGATTTTGGCTTTTACCTCCCGCTTTAATACTTCTTATTAGGGGCTCACTTGTAGAAGCAGGAGCAGGGACAGGTTGAACTGTATACCCTCCTTTATCAAGTAATATTGCTCATTCTGGAGCATCAGTAGATTTATCCATTTTTTCTCTTCACTTAGCAGGTGCCTCTTCTATTTTAGGGGCAATTAATTTTATAACTACAGTAATCAATATACGATCAATTACAATAAGATTTGATAAATTACCTTTATTTGTATGAAGAGTATTTATTACTGTAATCTTGTTATTACTTTCTTTACCTGTATTAGCTGGGGCTATTACAATGCTTTTAACAGATCGGAATCTAAATACCTCATTTTTTGATCCTACCGGAGGAGGTGACCCTATTCTATACCAACATTTATTTTGATTTTTTGGGCATCCAGAGGTGTATATTTTGATTTTGCCTGCTTTTGGGATAATCTCTCATATTGTTGCAAGAGAAAGAGGTAAGAAAGAATCCTTTGGGACATTAGGCATGGTATACGCTATAATTGCTATTGGAATCCTAGGATTCGTAGTATGGGCCCATCATATATTTACAGTAGGAATGGACGTGGACACTCGAGCTTATTTTACTTCTGCTACTATGATTATTGCTGTACCTACTGGGATTAAAGTATTTAGTTGGTTAGGAACACTACATGGTTCCCAATTTTTCTATACCCCTTCACTTCTTTGGGCTTTAGGTTTCTTATTTTTATTTACTGTTGGCGGTGTAACAGGGGTAGTACTAGCAAACTCTTCTTTAGATATTGTTTTACATGATACTTACTATGTAGTTGCTCATTTCCATTATGTGTTGTCTATAGGGGCTGTCTTCGGTATTATAGCGGGTGCAGTTTACTGATTCCCATTATTAACAGGGGTTACAATAAAACCTAAATGGTTAAAAATTCAATTTACTTCTATGTTTATTGGTGTGAATATAACTTTTTTCCCACAACATTTCTTAGGTTTAGCAGGAATACCTCGGCGGTATTCTGATTATCCAGATGCTTTTACTACATGAAATGTTATTTCTTCAATTGGATCAACTTTATCATTTGTTAGAACCTTAGGTTTTATCTATATTCTTTGGGAATCTTTAGTATCAATACGACCTACTATATTCTCCACAGGGTTATCTAGAAATATTGAATGAATTCATAATACTCCTCCTCACTTTCATAGATATAATGAGCTACCTCATTTTATTAATTAGTATTTAATTTAAGGTGGCAGATTAGTGCATTGGATTTAAGATCCAAATATGAAGGTTTAAATCCTTTTCTTAAAAATTTAGTTTAAATAAAATATTATCTTGTCAAGATAGAGATGCTATAGATTAGTAATTTTTAAATGTCAACTTGATCACAATTAAGATTTTCGGATAGAGCTTCCCCTTTAATGGAAGAACTGATCTTATTCCATGACCACACTATATTAATTCTAGTACTAGTTACAACACTAGTAGGGTATATTATCGTTACACTTTTTACAAATAAATACATAGATCGATTTTTACTTCAGGGTAATATTATTGAAATTGTTTGAACAATAGTACCAGCACTATTACTAATTTTTATTGCTTTACCCTCTCTACATTTATTGTACCTCTTAGATGAATATGATAACCCTTCAATTACTATTAAGACTTTAGGGCATCAGTGATATTGATCTTATGAATATTCTGATTTTTTAAATTTAGAATTTGATTCATATATACTACCTACAAAAGATTTAGATATAGGACAATTTCGTTTGATTGAAGTAGACAATCGTATAATTGTACCTTTAAATTCTTATATTCGAATTTTAGTTTCATCCTCAGATGTAATTCATTCTTGAACGGTACCTTCTTTAAGGATTAAAGCAGATGCAGTTCCCGGTCGGTTAAACCAGCTTACTTTCCTAGTTAATCGCCCAGGTCTTTTTTTTGGGCAATGCTCAGAAATTTGTGGGGCAAATCATAGTTTTATACCTATTGTAGTAGAAGCAGTTACTATAAAATCTTTTTTAAATTGAATTAATAACGCTGAATATTTATAGTTGAAAAACTTTAAATAATTCCTCACATATCCCCTATTTTATGAAGAATAATTCTAATTTTAAGAATTACAATAATCATACTTATAATAAGAATAATCTACTTTAACTTTCATAATGAAAGGCCTATTTTAGATAAAGTTTTTAAGGACATCAAGGACCAAAAATGAGAATGATAACTAATTTATTTTCTAGATTTGACCCTATATCTTCTAGATTTAATTTCCAAACTAATTGATTGAGTTCTTATATTTTTATTTTGGTAGTGTTCCCTCTTTTTTGACATTCAATATCTAAAAGGAATTTCTTATATTCAGAATTAACACTAGTAATTCGAAAAGAATTTTTACCTTTGTTTAAAAGATCTAAAAATTTAATTGTTTTTATTTGTATTTTTTTATTTATCTTGGTAAACAACATTTTTGGGTTAATGCCGTTTACATTTACTTCTACTTCTCACTTGGCAGTTTCCTTATCTTTAGCATTAACATTGTGAATTACTTTTATACTGTATGGCTGAATTAATAATACAAAACATATATTTGCACATCTAGTACCTATAGGAACTCCTATTGTACTTATACCTTTTATAGTACTAATTGAAACTGTAAGAAATATTATTCGACCAATCACTTTATCTGTTCGATTGGCAGCTAATTTAACTGCAGGCCATTTACTATTAATCCTACTAGGAGAAAGTATAGTAGAAAGTAGAGTCTTACTTATTTTTAGAGTGACTATAGCACAATTTTTTCTATTAACTTTAGAAGCAGCTGTTGCTGTTATTCAGTCTTATGTATTTGCTACTCTAAGAACACTATATGCTAGAGAAGTTTAATAATGATAAGTCATTCTCACCATCCATTTCATTTAGTAGAAATAAGACCCTGACCATTAACTGCTTCAGTAGGGGCATTATCCTTAACAGTAGGTTTATCTTATTGATTTCATTTTAACTCTATACTTATTTTATCTTTGGGCCTAGCAATTTTAACATTATCTTCTTATCAATGGTGGCGAGATATTTCTCGTGAGGGTACCCTACAAGGGCACCATAATACCTTTGTCGTAGTTAATTTACGATGAGGGATAATCCTATTTATTGTATCTGAAGTATTTTTCTTTTTATCGTTCTTCTGAGCTTTTTTTCATGCCAGACTAGCTCCTTCAGTAGAAATTGGTACTCAATGACCTCCCTCTGGAGTTTTACCTTTTAATCCTTTTCAGGTACCTTTATTAAACACTGCCATTTTACTTGCATCAGGAGTAACTGTAACTTGAAGGCATCACTCTTTAATAGCAGGTAATCATACTCAAGCTATACAAGCCTTAGGGTTAACAATTGTATTAGGTATGTATTTTACTGCTTTACAGGCTTATGAATATTTGGAAGCTCCCTTTTCTATTTCTGAAGCAGTTTATGGCTCAACATTTTTTGTAGCTACAGGATTCCATGGCCTACATGTTATTATTGGTAGGAGTTTTTTATTAATTTGTCTAGTGCGTATAATAAGATACCATTTTACTCCTAATCATCATTTTGGTTTTGAAGCTGCTGCTTGGTACTGACATTTTGTAGATGTAGTTTGGTTATTTTTATACGTTTCAATTTACTGATGAGGGGGTTAACTCTTAATTACAGATTTTATAATTTAATTCTATTAATTAAGTATTAGTATCTATAGTACCTCAGTAATAAGAAAATAAATAATTTTACGTAATTTACTTAATTAGTATAATAAGTATAAAAGACTTCCAATCTTTAGGTCTATCTAATAGATTAAGTAATTTTTTTATTAACTTTTATATTCATAATTTCTATATTAATTAGTTTACTACTGATTGGGCTATCAAGGTTATTTGGCAAAAAAACTTTTGTAGATGTAGAGAAAAGTACTCCTTTTGAGTGTGGATTTGACCCTAAAAACAGCCCGCGTGTTCCTTTTTCTATTCGTTTTTTTCTAATTGCAATTATTTTTTTAATTTTCGATATCGAAATCTCTATTTTACTACCAATAGGCATTGTTTCTAACTCTTTTGACCCCTTATCTTGAATATTAGTTGGGGGAGCTTTCTTGTTTTTAGTTACACTGGGTCTTTACTATGAATGGTATGATAAAACATTAGAATGAATTTCATAGTTAGGAAGTAAATATTACAGATGATTTCGGCTCATCCTTTGGCTTAAACTAAGCCCCTATCTTTAACTATAGCTAAAAAAGCAATATTATTGTTAATAATAAGATAAGTTTAAACTTTAGTTAAGGAAAATGATAGTCTTGATTTGCACTCAAGCAGAGGTAAAGTTTACCCTTTTTCAGTCTTTACGGTTTTAGAAAACATTTCACTTTCACTGAAAAGGAGGGACGTTTTGTTCCCTTAAGATAAGAAAATGATAAATACAGAGCTTCTAACTCTGTTAATTGCGCTATGTAACATTTTTCTAATTAAAATACATACCAAAGGGCAATAGCCACCTTTACAGCTTCAATGTAAAACTCTAATTTGAGCTACTTTAGTACAAAAAGAATATAATAGCTCCTAATGATCAGAAGAGAAAGATAAAGAATTTGATACCCCTGTTAGAAAAATTTACTAAATTAACTGATCCCCATATAGTAAATTTTGACAAATTTTGACCTCCATAAACTTCTAACCAACCTGAATCTCCTATTTTTATTATATCTATTCCTTTTTTTAAAGGGGTTTTGATGATAAATTGAGAAGAAAGAAAGGGGAGGAATCATATAGATCTAGAAAATCAAATAAATAGGGAAATAATAGAAGCTTTACTATGCTTAAACAAATAACTACTTTGGGAGAATAAAAATCCTAGAATAGCTCTGATGAAACAAATAAATAAAGTTAAGTTCTTTAAACTAATAGGTAAAAAGATTTCGGAAGGGTAGTCTATTACTAGCCAAGAAATGGTTGCCCCAAATATAATAGAAAAAATAGTTAATCCAATTGTAGATAGACACATAATTCCGTTTCCATCCCTTAAATAAAAACAGGACTGTAGTACATTACTTCGAACCATAACGTAATAAATTAGACGAAATGTATAAAAGACAGTTAACCCTGTAGATAAAAATAGAATTAATAATCTAAATATATTTAATTCTCTAATTAACGAAAGTTCTAGAATTAGATCCTTAGAATAGAAACCCGCTAAAAAAGGTATACCTGATAATGCAAGGTTAGAAATAACGAAACAAGAGCTTATGTATGGCAGACTAGAAATAGCTCCCCCAATTATTCGTAGATCTTGCCAACCACTAACCCCATGGATAATACAACCAGCCCTTATAAATAATAAGGCTTTAAATAAAGCATGGGTAAGTAAGTGGAATAACGCAAATTTTACTAATCCTAAGGATAAACTATATATTATTAGACCTAATTGACTAAGGGTAGATAAAGCAATTACTTTTTTTAGATCAAATTCAAAGCACGCCCCTAGTCCTGCTATAAATATAGTGGTGCAGGATACTACTATAAGTATCTCATTTAATCAAAAATCATACACCCAGCCTATGCGAATTACTAGGTATACCCCTGCAGTTACAAGTGTTGAAGAATGCACTAAAGATGAAACAGGGGTAGGGGCAGCCATAGCAGCAGGAAGCCATGCAGAAAAAGGAATCTGGGCTCTTTTAGTTATAGAGGCCATAATAATTAAAATAGAGCATAAAACTAAAGACTCAGAATTACCTATTCAACTAATAAAAGTTCAATCCCCAAAGTTTAGCAACAAAGCGATTGATACTAAAATAAATACATCCCCAATACGATTGGATAACACAGTTAAGGTGCCAGCGTTAAGAGACTTAGGGTTTTGGTAAAAAATTACTAAACAGTAGGATACAAGTCCAAGTCCATCCCATCCAAGGAGAAGCCTAATTAAATTAGGACTAAGGATTAAAAGGAGTATTGAAATTACAAATGCTAGTATCAGATAAATAAAGCGTGTTAAATTTTTCTCCCCTTCTATGTATTCCCCAGAGTATAGAAATACCCTACATGAGATAAATAGAACAAAAGATATAAATATAAGAGATACTCAATCTAATAAGACAGTAAAAGAAATGTTAGTTGACCCCCAGGAGAATAGAACTCAAAAGATATGTATACTAAAAGAATTTAATAAAAAAACTAAGGAGGAGATAAAAGTAGTTAAGGAGGATAAAAATAATATAATAAAAAATAATGTTCAAGTTCTAGTAATAAAGATAATAAGCAGTCTATTAACTGTTTATTGTTTAAGATAGAATTACTATATCTCAGGCTCCACAGGCCTAAATTTTTGTTAAACTACTTAAACCTCGTAAAAGGTATCAACCATCCTTAAATTAAAAGTTTAATGCTTTTTTTAAGCTACTCTACGAATAGTAATAGAATTACACTATTTCTTTATTAATCAAAATAATACGTGCCTTTACACCAACTACTAAATAGGATACTTAGAAACTGATTAAATCAATTTCTAGTATAAGAATAATCAAAGGGTAGAAATGTAAAAGCAGAACCAGATGTTCTCGAGTTAAACCATCAAATATGGAGTGGATACCTGAATAGAAACCCCCATGCTGGGTCCCAGAGAATAAATAAAGACTATAACAGGCCCCTATAAATGAGAATATTATAATAAATAAGGAGGAGTAGTTAGAAAATCCTACCACTCTTCCAATCAGGCCAAGTTCTCCTAGCAAATTTAAACTGATCGGTGCCCCAAGGTTTCCAGTACATATAAGAAATCATCAAAAAGATATGGAAGGTATAATGTTTAAAAGTCCTTTGTTTATAGAAATTATACGTGTTCCTCTACGCTCGTATGTTACTCCAGAGAGGTAGAATAGGCCAGAAGAACATAAACCATGAGCAATACATATGTAAAGACTCCCTCTATACCCTCATAAACTTCAAGCACCAAGCCCTGCTAATACTAGACCTATATGGCTTACAGAAGAATAGGCAATAAGAGATTTTAAATCTACTTGGCGTATACAGATAAAGCCTACTCTTAATCCTCCAATTAACCCTAATGAAACAATAAATGACCTAATAAATGTTAAATAAACGTTAAAGTATATTATAATTCGTATTAGCCCATAGCATCCTAACTTTAGTAGAACCCCTGCCAGCATTATGGATCCAGATACAGGAGCCTCTACATGTGCTTTAGGCAATCAGAGATGGAAATAAAAAACTGGGAGTTTAACAAAGAAGGCTAAGACAGAAATTAGAAACCAAAAAGGTATATCAAAATTTAAAGATCCTATAGAGAGAAGCCAAAAACTGGACCCTTCAAGGGAACTACTTATGTAAAAAAGAGAAATTAGTAAAGGTAAAGATGCTAGAATAGTATAAAGGAGTATATAGATACCCGCCTGCAAGCGTTCGGGCTGATAGCCTCACCCTACAATTAGTAAATAAATAGGGATTAGGGACGCTTCAAAAAATAGGTAGAAGTAAATTAGATCTATACTGGAGAAAGTAAGCACTAGTAGGATTATTATACTTATTAGTACCCCAGAAAATCGGGAAGGGTAGAATAATCTAAAGTAGTACCTATTTCTTGCTAATACCATAAGTATAGTAATTCAAAAAGTCAATAGAACTAAAGCCCAGCTCAATTGATCTAGTCTGTAAAGGGAAAGAGTTATTACAGAACTCCCCTCTAATACAACCCAACTGAGAGTCAGTAATACAAGGCCCAGGGAGATAAAAATGTAATCTATGGATAAAGAGATTAAAAGTATACCACATATAAAAGCAAAAAATTTTAGCATTTTAGAATTCTAAGCCTAGAAACATAGTCCCCCCCAAATCTTCGAGCCATACCTACAAGGATAGCCACACCTAGACTTCCTTCACATACGGAAGAAATTAAAAAGATTAAGGATAAGTAGGATTCTACACCTCTGTATATTCTAATAATTACAATTAAAAAAAAGCCGGTTAAAGCGACGTATTCCAATCTAATTAATATTACTATTAGATGTATACGTTTAGAAATAAAAACTCATAATCCCGCCAGAAGTATAAAAATAGGTAGTGAAAGAATAATAGATAACACTCAGGAAAGGCATATACCGACGCTGGCCTCCAAAACCAGAATTTTTACTAAACTATTTCCTGCTATTCAATTTTTTACTAATAATTAATTTTTGGTCTTAAAATTAATTATTAGTAAAAAATTGAAAGCAGGAAATAGTTTAGTAAAAATTCTGGTT